TTGAAACTTGCTTGGACATGAATAACTCCCTTTGGTATTCTACGTACATTTTTACGTGAACCCATATGTCTATTCTTACGTGAACCAATTCTTGGTAGAGGTTTTGCCATATTTTGTCATCTCATAAATCTAAGCCAGAGATATATGGATATATCCATTTGATGTCAAAACAGATCCTTTATTTATTTTTATTTTATTTAGTATTTAGTTGGATATTGGGTCTTTTAGATTTATGGAGTTTCCTTCCCCCCCTTTTTTTTTTCTAAAAATTATTTATCCTTGTCTTTGTTTATGTCTTGGGTTGGAACAAATTACTATAATTCGTCCTCGCCTACGGATCAGTCGACATTTTTCACAAATTTTACGGACGGAGGCCCTTATTTTCATATTTGTCATTCCTTAACTTAATTCTTAATCTCTTTATTTGAAGAAAATAAGTTTCTTGAAATTTTGAATTTCGAATTGTATCTCCACGAAATGAATGTTGAAATTGAGAAAATCACCTAATCACTAATACCATTGGGAAGTGATTCAGAAATTAAACCTTAATGAATCTTTTTTTGTTCGTTCACTTGAGGGTATCAACTAATGTGCGAGGTGTAATATTAGAAACCCACCCTTTCTCTTTTTTCACAAATACGAAAGTTCCATATACATATATAATTCGAATATCCGAAAAGATTACCATATATAGCACAAAATTTCTCCACCGATTCCTTCTAGTCGAGCCTCTCGGTCTGTCATTATACCCCGAGAAGTAGAAAGAATTACAATTCCCATCCCGCCTAAAATTCTTGGGATTCGTTGATAGTTAGAATAGATTCGTAGACCGGGTCGACTGATCCGTTTTAAATTTAAAACAGTTTTATCTGGTCCTTTCCTATTCCTTTTCCTTCTATGTCGTAGGGTTAAAACAAAAAAAAGATTGTTGCTTTCCTGATGTTTCCTCATGTTTTCAATAAAACCTTCTCGTAAAAGGATTTTAAGAATGTTTTCAGTGATGTTAGTATATGGTATTCGAACTGTTCTTTTTTTATTCATGTCAGCATTTCGTATAGAAGTTAGTATGTTAGCAATAGTGTCTTTACTCATAAGAAACTAAGATTTTTGTTGTCCCCGAATTTTGATATAATCAACATGCTCTTTTTTTTCTGAATTATTAAATATTTATGAAATATTAAAGGCATATACGTGAGACACAAACAATCTCCTAATTAATCTAAATCTACTAATTAATTTAATCAATTTAATTCAAATACTAAAAGCTCTATTATAGTTTCATCTTACAATACTTCAGGCGCTAACGAAACTATTTTAGTGAAATTTAATTGTCTTAATTCCCGGGCGATTGCGCCAAAAATTCGAGTTCCTTTTGGATTTCTTTCTTGATCAATAACAACTGCAGCATTGTCATCATATCGTATTATCATACCATTGTCGCGTTTGAGTTCTTTACAAGTACGTACAATTACGGCTCTGATCACTTCTGATCTTTCTAGCGGTGTATTTGGTATTGCTTCCTTGATTACAGCAACAACAACGTCACCAATCTTAGCATATCGTCGATTACTAGCTCCTATGATTCGAATACACATCAATTTTCTGGCTCCGCTATTATCCGCTACATTCAAATGGGTTTGAGGTTGAATCATATCGTTTTTTATCTGTTTTTTCAATGCAAAGGCAAAGGGCTAAGTAAAAAAAAAAAAGAAATATTGTTTATCCAAAACAAAAAAAGAAACCTGCAATTGTTTTTTTTCATCCGAAAAACCTCTTTCTTTTGGTTCTACATTCCTATCCTGAAATAATGAATTGAGTTCGTATAGGCATTTTGGATGCCGCTATTGCAATAGCTTTTCTGGCTATATTTTCTGGTACTCCGCTCATTTCATAAAGTATTCTACCTGGTTTAACGACAGCTACCCAATATTCAGGAGATCCTTTTCCTGAACCCATACGTGTTTCTGTAGGTCTTACTGTAATTGGTTTGTCTGGAAATATACGTACCCATATTTTTCCGCCGCGGCGTGCGTTTCGTGTCATTGCTCGTCGCCCTGCTTCTATTTGTCTAGATGTGATCCAAGCAGGTTCAAGCGCTTGAAGGGCATATCTACCGAAGCAAATATGATTACCTCGATAAGATATTCCTTTCATTCTTCCCCTATGGTGTTTACGGAATCGGGTTCTTTTGGGGTTATAGTTGATGGTTCTTTATTACTTCCATCTCTACTACAGAACTGGACATGAGATTTTCTTCTCATCCAGCTCCTCGCGAACGAAACGATTATAAACTAATATACATGTATTTAATGAATAATATATTGAAACAATATATTGAATCATGAGAGTCTTTGATAATCTATTAGAAATTGATATATCTTTTTTGAGATATAACTAAATATGCATTCGATTTATAAAATATAAAAAATTTTGTGTTATTATAAGGTTATAACAAATCTTTAGTTTGTTTTGCCTTTTATTATCATAATCATATTGGATC